CTTCTTCCAAAGCACGCCCCGTTCGCTCAGCTCGCAACAATCCAATTAGTTCTCCGGGTGAAAAAACATTAGACATTCCATCTTCTGAAACCAACACTTTTGATGTTATTTGACGCACAATAATTTCTATATGTCTATTATGGATCTGCACCCCTTGGGATCTATAAACTTTTTGGATCTTATTAATTAAAGAAATATGACTTTGAACTATAGTTAGTTCAGCACTAATCAAGAATCTCCATGGAATGCCAAGAATTCTTGTTATATAATCGTTCCAACGCTCAACTCTCTTTTTCAGGTTCATCGATATTGAATAAACCGAACGCACCTCTAACACCTGTTCTACTTTTGGAAGACCTTGTGTTATATCACCAGATTTCGATTTTTCATATATAAATGTAACTAATGTATTTCCTTCATAAAGGATTTCTCCGTAATGGCCATGAACAGTTGCTCCTCGAGTCGCCAAATAAGGGTTAGCCGATCTTATTACTATGGAATCCATTTGAACAATTACAACTTGACCAGATTTTCGATTTGATCCTTTTTTAGATATACATACATTTTCACAAATAAATTGCCCAAGGCTAATTATTGTAGATGTTTTTTCACAATAATTAGTATGGTAATTATGATGGAGAAAAAGCCAATTAAAATGAAATGGGTTCAAAATGATGTTACTGCATAGATCAGGATTATAAATCCCCCCCCTTTCGTCCATAAAATAATATTTTAATACTTGAAAAATTTCTTTGAAATCGTCAAGTTGAAAATATTTCGTTACCAAAATCGGATTATAAGTTAATAAAGTTTTTAATATTAAATAGTAAAAAGGAAAGATATTTGCAACTTGAAAGGTTATTCCTAAAGGTCCTAACGAACTCCTAATTGGAATTCGAGGACCTCGTTTAATTGATTCTTTTATCACATTGTGATAATTCACATCGTTGAGTAGACACGTTTGAAAACAATAAACTGATGACAAAATTATCAAAGATCGGCATTCCTTATTTTTATTCAACAACATACGAATAGTTCCGTGATCTGGGCTAATTGATTGTGAAATCTTTACTTTGGAATAAAGAGAAAAGAATGGATTGATTTTGGTTCGATCTGACTCATTATCCGAGATCAATCCTGAATCGGACAGATTATCCCTTTTTCGAATATACGAAATATTGGAATTCACTAAGTCAATTCTTAGGAAATCCCGAATCAAGCCAGTTGTACTTACTTCAACAAAAGAAGCGCGGACCTCTTCAATCGAAGAACTTTTTTTGTTTTGATCCCAATTCAAGACGAAACAAGTTCGAACTAATTGAATGTTTGTATCAGAAATTCCCGGAATCGATTTTTCACTTCCATAAAGAATATAATTGACAACTTGAAGTTCCAGATTATCCCTTTCCCGCAACAGGTCCTGGGGGAAGGGTGTTACTAAATTTATACCGTCCGCGATTTCATATAGAATTACGGGTCGAACTAAGGCAAAATACTTTTTCTTGGTAGGTGCGATCCATTGGGCATAGAGCCCGTTATTAAAATTTTTTAATTCCTTAGAATTTTTTTTTACCGTTCCGGGTGGTATCAAGATGCCACTGTGTCGGGATATCATTTCCATATCTCCGGGAAAATGGATATCTCCCGAAAAGATTTTTAGTTCAATTCCCCTTTTATTCTTTTCCACTCGGACCAATCCCCCTACTTGGCTTCTTATATTGAAAATTATAGGTGTATCTACTCCAATGATACTATTGTTCCGTACCATTATGGGGGAACATTCGGGTAAAATATGCACTTCCTCGGGAATGAAAAAAAATGGATCTACTTTCATTTGGTATTTTGACTTAATTTCTTTGAATCCTTTATATTTAATTAAATCCTCTTTTTTGAAAATTGAATGAAATCTTATAGTCTTATATTTAGTAATTCCTGAATTCTTTTTTCTGTATTGAGGATCGTCGAAATAAGAAAAAATACTATTTCTACGAAAAATACCATTGATAGGTATTTCAATCGAGATACCGGAAAGGGGCATTAGTTCTTTGTCTCGTTCTTGAATCGATTGAAATGGAATGGTGAATCGATTTCTTCGCCTCTTTGCTAATAAATATAAATTAGCGTGAAGAATAGCAGGATATGGGAAATTATAAGGACCTTGATTAAGCCCTGAATAATACGGAATCCCCCCCCTTTTTTTACCAGAAGTATTGGAACTAAAAATTTTGTGCTTTACTTGATCATTACTTACAAAAAGGTTAGAAATATATCTTCCTTCAGCAGAACGAGAATGAATGTTCATTTGATCTTGATCTTTGTGGAGTGAAAAGGGGACTGCGCCGGACCTGCACGACCCTCCTGATAATATCCATAAACGACTTGTTTTTGGTAAGATATGGACATTACTATACTTAAATGCGGATGCATGGTACACATCGTTACTCCAATGCATTTCTCCCTCTGAGTCAGAATAAATATGTTTTTGAACCCTCTCTTTTAAATTCAAAGTGTATGTTCCCGCGCGAATCTCAGCAATCACTTGTTCTGATTCTACACATTGATCATTTTGAACTAATAGAAAACTTTTTGGTGGAATAGTCACGTTATGTAGAATATCTTCATTTTCAATAGTTACATTTAAGTCTATATAACATAGAAAGGCAGGATGCCCATGACGTGTACGTATAGGATGAACCAAATCCGGATTGAATTTAATTTTTCCATTATAAGGGGCTCGTACATGTTCTGCAGTACCCCCCGTGAATACTCCACCAGTATGAAAAGTTCTTAATGTTAGTTGAGTGCCCGGTTCTCCAATAGATTGACCCGCAATAATACCTACAGCTTCTCCCAGTTCCACCAAACTGCCATGAGTGGAACTTCGGCCATAACACAATCGGCAGATCCAAGATGTACTCCTACAAGTAAAGGGGGTTCGAATCAATATTGGTTGTGTTTGAGAAGTTATGAATCGATTGACAAGTCCAACCCCTATATCTTGATTTCGAATGGCAATGCATCGTGAACCTATATATATATCATCTGCTAATACACGACCAATTAATGCTTGTATCAAAATTCTTTCCGGCATCGTTTTATTCCTAGAACTCACAGAAATCCCTCGAACGGTGCCACAATCTGTTCTACGTACAACAATGTGTTGAACCACTTCAACAAGTCGGCGCGTAAGATATCCAGCATCGGATGTTCGTACAGCAGTATCCACAACCCCTTTGCGGGCTCCGTAGCACGAAATGATATATTCCGTTAAAGAAAGTCCTTCACTTAAATTGCTTTGAATGGGTAAATCAATCATTTGTCCTTGTGGATCAGACATTAATCCTCTCATACCTACTAATTGATGTACTTGAGATGCATTTCCTCTAGCTCCCGAAAAAGACATTATATGTACTGGATTAAAGGGATCAGTCGTCCTAAAATTAGGATTCATTTCTTGTCGTAAAAATTCACTTGTAGTATACCATATCTCAATGGATTGGCGTAATTTTTCTACCGCATGTACGTTTCCATAATAATGGTTTTTTTCCAAAATCAAACCTTGTTGTTCAGCATCTTGGACTAGCCATCTCTTAGAGGGTATTGTTAAAAGATCATCAATTCCTAATGAAATGGATGTAGCAGTAGCTCGCTGGAACCCCAGAGTCTTTACCTGATCCAGAATGTGTGATGTATATACCATTCCGAAGTGATTTATTAATTTGCTAATAAGTCGTTTAATGGCAGTTCCATCTATAACTTTATTGTGAAAGACTAGGTTGGTCCGTTCTGCCATAAATACCTCCATATTCCATTCAGTGGGGTTTGTTTCGACAATGGGTTTGAGTCAATTATTGGAAAACTTTCTTTTCTTCACGTTAATTCGCCTAGAAATTCAAAAACATAACTATGATCCTAGTTGACCCGGAGAGACCCTAATTCACACCGGTATCATAATTTTACTTAATCTCAGATACTATCTGTATGGTTAGATACCATATGAGTAGGCCCTGCAAAAGCCTTGTATAGCTTCTTCGATTTCTCGATAAAAAGAAATATGACCAAGAGTGGTTCGAATGTATATACAACGAATTTCTTTTTTTATACTTCTTACTATTAGATAGTGTCCATAAATCTCATGATGGGTACCCAAAGATTCGTAGTGAACTTCGATAGGAGCTTCTCTTGAAGAAATAACACGTTGATCTAGTCGCCACCGGAGCCACAAAGGGCTATCTAAATTTATTCTTTTCTGTCGACAAGCCCCAATTGCATCATAAGAATTACAAAAAAAAGTTTCTTTTTCTTTTGTATACTTATACTTATTATTCTTATCGTTAATTCTTTCATTTTGATAATTTATGCGATTACACAGATTATACCGATTTGCACAAATACCTCGCTGATTCCCGCTGGTTAATACGTAAAGTCCAATAAGTATATCTTGAGTTGGTACGGAAATTGGATCCCCAATAGCTGGAGACACGAGATTCATATGAGAAAACATAAGTAAACGAGCCTCGGCTTGAGCCTCTAAAGATAAAGGCACGTGAACAGCCATTTGATCCCCATCAAAGTCTGCATTGAATCCCTTACAAACTAGTGGATGTAAACAAATAGCACGCCCTTCCACTAAAATGGGTTGGAATGCCTGTATGCCTAATCTATGCAGAGTAGGCGCTCTATTCAGTAATACGGGATGACCTTGCATAACTTCTTGAAGTATTTCCCATACAATGGGTTCTTTTTCCCGAATTTTACTCTTAGCAACCCCTATATTCGAAGCAAAATATCTTCTAATTAGACCACGAATTACAAATGTCTGGAAAAGCTCTATTGCTATTTCGCGGGGCAACCCACATCGATGTAATGAAAGTGAGGGTCCTACCACAATGACAGAACGCCCCGAATAATCAACCCGTTTGCCAAGCAGAGTCTCGCGAAATCTTCCCTCTTTGCCCTCAATTACATCTGAAAACGACTTGTAAATCTTATTATGACCA